GCTAGCGTAGCTTAACACAAAGCATAACACTGAAGATGTTAAGATGGGCCCTAAGAAGCTCCGCATGCACAAAGGCATGGTCCTGACCTTATTATCAGCTCTAGCCCAACTTACACATGCAAGTCTCCGCAGTCCCGTGAGTATGCCCTCAATCCCCCGCCCGGGGACAAGGAGCGGGCATCAGGCACAAATTTTAGCCCAAGACGCCTAGCCAAGCCACACCCCCAAGGGAATTCAGCAGTGATAAACATTAAGCCATAAGTGAAAACTTGACTCAGTCAGGGTTAAGAGGGCCGGTAAAACTCGTGCCAGCCACCGCGGTTAAACGAGAGGCCCTAGTTGATATTATTACGGCGTAAAGGGTGGTTAAGGAAGGAAACAATAATAAAGCCAAATGGCCCCTTGGCCGTCATACGCTTCTAGGTGTCCGAGGCCCAACCCCACGAAAGTAGCTTTAATAAAACCCACCTGACCCCACGAAAGCTGAGAAACAAACTGGGATTAGATACCCCACTATGCTCAGCCATAAACCCAGACGTCGAACTACAATCAGACGTCCGCCAGGGTACTACGAGCATTAGCTTGAAACCCAAAGGACCTGACGGTGCCTTAGACCCCCCTAGAGGAGCCTGTTCTAGAACCGATAACCCCCGTTAAACCTCACCACTTCTAGCCACCCCAGCCTATATACCGCCGTCGCCAGCTTACCCTGTGAAGGCAATAAAAGTAAGCAAAATGGGCACAACCCAGAACGTCAGGTCGAGGTGTAGCGCACGAAGCGGGAAGAAATGGGCTACATTTTCTACCACAGAACACTACGGACATGCAACATGAAATAGTGCTTGAAGGAGGATTTAGTAGTAAAAAGGAAGCAGAGTGTCCTTTTGAACCCGGCTCTAAGGCGCGTACACACCGCCCGTCACTCTCCCCTGTCAACACGCATTAAAAATACATAATATCAAAGCACTGACAAGGGGAGGCAAGTCGTAACATGGTAAGTGTACCGGAAGGTGCACTTGGATTAAACCCAGGGCGTGGCTGAGTTAGTTAAGCATCTCACTTACACCGAGAAGACATCCATGCAAATTGGATCACCCTGAGCCAAACAGCTAGCTTAATCACTAATTTTAACCCAACAATGTTCATAAAAAAACATGACCAACCCCTAAAAATTAAACCATTTTTTTACCTGAGTATGGGAGACAGAAAAGGTTCCCCTAAAGCAATAGAGAAAGTACCGCAAGGGAAAGCTGAAAGAGAAATGAAATAACCCATATAAGCACTAAAAAACAAAGATTAAACCTTGTACCTTTTGCATCATGATTTAGTAAGTATACTCAAGCGAAGAGACCTTTAGTTTGAAGCCCCGAAACCAGGTGAGCTACCCCGAGACAGCCTATTTAAATTAGGGCTAACCCGTCTCTGTGGCAAAAGAGTGGGAAGAGCTCCGGGTAGAAGTGACAGACCTACCGAACCTGGTGATAGCTGGTTGCCTGAGAAATGGATAGAAGTTCAGCCCCGCATACCCCAAACCAAAACCCTACACTTAAGGTAGTCTTTAAGGGAAATGTGCGGAAGTTAGTTATAGGGGGTACAGCCCCTCTAACAAAGGATACAACCTTATCAGGAGGATAAAGATCATAATATTTAAAATAAACTGTTTTAGTGGGCCTAAAAGCAGCCATCTAAACAGAAAGCGTTAAAGCTCAGACAGAATAAAGTTTATTATACCGATAAAAAATCTTACTCCCCTAAAAATATCAGGCCATCCCATGCTTGCATGGAAGAAATTATGCTAAAATGAGTAACAAGAAGACCTGTTCTTCTCCAAGCACAAGTGTAAACCAGATCGGACAAACCACTGGAAAATAACGAACTCAACCCAAGAGAGTACTGTGAACAATATAAAAACCAAGAAAAACTCACAACCAATAATCGTTAACCCCACACTGGAGTGCTATTTTTAAAGGAAAGACTAAAAGAAAGGGAAGGAACTCGGCAAACACAAGCCTCGCCTGTTTACCAAAAACATCGCCTCCTGCAACTAAATTAAGTATAGGAGGTCCAGCCTGCCCAGTGACTACGGGTTCAACGGCCGCGGTATTTTGACCGTGCAAAGGTAGCGCAATCACTTGTCTTTTAAATAGAGACCTGTATGAATGGCTAAACGAGGGCTTAACTGTCTCCCCCTTCCAGTCAGTGAAATTGATCTATCCGTGCAGAAGCGGGTATAATAATACAAGACGAGAAGACCCTTTGGAGCTTAAGGTACAAAATTTAACCACGTTAAACAACTCAACAAAAAGCAAGAACTTAGTGGAATGTAAAATTTTACCTTCGGTTGGGGCGACCGCGGAGGAAAAACTAGCCTCCGAGTGGAATGGGGTAAACCCCTAAAACCAAGAGAAACATCTCTAAGCCGCAGAACATCTGACCAATAATGATCCGGCCTCATAGCCGATCAACGAACCAAGTTACCCTAGGGATAACAGCGCAATCCTCTCCCAGAGTCCATATCGACGAGGGGGTTTACGACCTCGATGTTGGATCAGGACATCCTAATGGTGCAGCCGCTATTAAGGGTTCGTTTGTTCAACGATTAAAGTCCTACGTGATCTGAGTTCAGACCGGAGCAATCCAGGTCAGTTTCTATCTGTAACGCTACTTTTCCTAGTACGAAAGGATCGGAAAAGAGGGGCCCATACTTAAAGCACGCCCCACCCCTAATTAATGAAAACAAATAAATTAAACAAAGGGAGGGCCTAACCCCTGCCGCCCAAGATAAGGGCATACTGGGGTGGCAGAGCATGGTAAATTGCGAAAGGCCTAAGCCCTTTATACCAGAGGTTCAAATCCTCTTCCCAGTTTATGCTAAACACTCTAATAAACCACTTAATTAATCCCTTAGCCTACATCGTGCCAGTCCTACTAGCAGTAGCCTTCCTGACACTCCTTGAACGAAAAGTACTAGGATATATACAACTACGAAAAGGCCCCAACGTAGTAGGACCCTACGGACTGCTACAACCCATCGCCGACGGGGTAAAACTCTTTATTAAAGAACCCGTCCGACCCTCCACATCCTCCCCCTTCTTATTCTTAGCAACCCCTATCCTCGCACTAACCCTCGCTATAACACTATGGGCACCAATACCAATGCCTTACCCCATCATCGACCTAAACCTAGGGGTTCTATTTATTTTAGCCCTCTCGAGCTTAGCAGTCTATTCTATTCTAGGATCAGGATGGGCATCAAATTCAAAATATGCACTAATTGGGGCCCTTCGAGCAGTAGCTCAAACAATTTCATATGAGGTAAGCCTAGGACTTATCCTCCTCTCAGTCATTATTTTCTCAGGCGGCTACACCCTTCAAACATTTAATACAGCCCAAGAAAGCATTTGACTTTTAGCCCCAGCATGACCCCTAGCAGCCATATGATATATCTCAACCCTCGCCGAAACGAACCGAGCACCATTTGACTTAACAGAGGGTGAATCAGAACTTGTATCTGGTTTCAATGTAGAATATGCAGGAGGACCATTTACTCTGTTTTTCCTGGCCGAATACGCCAACATCCTCATAATAAATACCCTGTCAGCCGTACTATTCCTAGGATCCTCCCACTTCCCCAACATACCCGAATTAACGACAATTAGCCTTATGATTAAAGCCGCATTCCTGTCAGTCGTGTTTCTATGAGTCCGGGCCTCCTATCCTCGGTTCCGGTATGACCAACTTATACACCTCGTATGGAAAAACTTCCTGCCATTGACACTGGCACTTGTACTATGACATGTAGCCCTGCCAATTGCACTAGCAGGCCTTCCCCCACAACTATAGTTTAGGAACTGTGCCCGAATGCCCAGGGACCACTTTGATAGAGTGGCTTATAGGGGCTAAAATCCCCTCGGTTCTTAGAAAGAAGGGGGTCGAACCCATGCCCAAGAGATCAAAACTCTTAGTGCTTCCTCTACACCACTTTCTAAGATGGGGTCAGCTAATAAAGCTTTCGGGCCCATACCCGACGAACATGACGGTTAGAGTCCCTCCTCCATCAATGAACCCCTACGTACTAATAATTTTATTATCCAGCCTGGGATTAGGCACCACCCTAACTTTTGCTAGCTCCCATTGACTATTGGCTTGAATAGGACTAGAAATTAACACCCTGGCAATTGTACCACTAATAGCGCAACATCACCACCCACGGGCGGTAGAAGCCACCACAAAATATTTCTTAACCCAAGCGACCGCAGCAGCAATAATTCTGTTTGCAAGTACAACAAATGCATGAATAACAGGAGAATGAGATATAAACAATATGTCAAACCCAATTGCCAGCACCATAATTATTACCGCTTTAGCACTTAAGATTGGACTTGCACCAATACACTTCTGAATACCAGAGGTTCTACAAGGACTAGACCTACTAACAGGCCTAATCCTGTCAACTTGGCAAAAGCTGGCCCCCCTGGCCCTTATTATCCAAACATCTCAAGCCATCGACCCCCTTCTACTAACCTCTTTAGGGCTTATATCCACACTAGCAGGTGGATGAGGCGGATTAAACCAAACCCAACTGCGGAAAATTTTGGCCTACTCCTCTATTGCTCACATGGGGTGAATAATTATCGTTTTACAGTATGCCCCACAACTCACGCTCCTCGCATTAGGAACCTACATCTTCATAACCTCCGCAGCATTTCTCACGCTCAAAACATCCTCAGCCACAAAAATTAATACCCTTGCAATAACCTGATCAAATAGCCCTATCCTAACAACAACCACTGCCCTAGTTCTATTATCACTAGGCGGATTACCACCATTAACAGGATTCATGCCAAAATGATTAATTCTTCAAGAACTAACAAAACAGGGCCTTCCCACCACCGCCACAATTATAGCCCTAGCAGCCCTGCTTAGCCTCTATTTTTATCTTCGACTATGCTACGCAATAACACTAACAATTTCCCCAAACATAACCAACTCAACTACACCCTGACGAATAAAAACAACTCAGACCTCTCTCCCTCTTACTATTTCAACTACGATCGCACTAGGTCTTCTACCTGTGACCCCAGCTATTTTAATACTGGCCACTTAAGGGACTTAGGATAGCACCAGACCGAGAGCCTTCAAAGCTCTAAGCAGAAGTGAAAATCTTCTAGTCCCTGGATAAGACCTACAAGAGTCTATCTTGCATTTTCTGATTGCAAATCAAATGTTTTTATTAAACTAAGGCCTTACTAGATGGGAAGGCCTCGATCCTACAAACTCTTAGTTAACAGCTAAGCGCTCAAGCCAGCGAGCATCCATCTACTTTTCCCGCCGTTGGCCTAAAAGGCGGGAAAAGCCCCGGCAGAGTATTACTCTACGTCTCTGGATTTGCAATCCAACGTGTTTCTTCACCACGGGGCTGGTGATAGGAAGAGGACTCAAACCTCTGTCTTCGGGGCTACAACCCACCGCCTGACACTCGGCTACCCTACCTGTGGCAATTACGCGCTGATTCTTTTCTACAAACCACAAAGACATTGGTACCCTTTATCTTGTATTTGGTGCCTGAGCTGGAATAGTGGGAACTGCTTTAAGCCTTCTTATTCAAGCCAAACTTACCCAACCCGGATCACTTCTAGGCAATGACCAAATTTATAATGTTATTGTTACTGCCCATGCCTTCGTAATAATTTTCTTTATAGTAATACCAATCCTCATCGGGGGATTTGGAAACTGACTCGGGCCCCTAATGATTGGGGCACCTGACATGGCATTCCCACAAATAAATAACATAAGCTTCTGACTTCTCCCCCCATCATTTCTTCTACTACTGGCCTCCTCTGGCGTTGAGGCCGGGGCGGGAACAGGGTGAACAGTCTACCCACCACTCGCAGGCAATCTTGCCCACGCAGGGGCATCCGTAGACCTTACAATTTTTTCACTTCACTTAGCAGGTGTTTCATCAATTCTAGGGGCAATTAATTTTATTACTACTACTATTAATATGAAGCCTCCAGCCATCTCCCAGTATCAGACACCTCTGTTCGTGTGAGCTGTGCTAGTGACAGCTGTACTTCTGCTTCTCTCACTTCCAGTCCTGGCCGCCGGATTTACAATACTTCTTACAGACCGAAATCTTAACACCACATTCTTTGACCCGGCAGGGGGAGGAGACCCAATCCTGTACCAACACCTGTTCTGGTTCTTTGGTCACCCCGAAGTATATATTCTTATTCTACCCGGATTTGGGATCATTTCACATGTCGTAGCTTACTACGCTGGTAAAAAAGAGCCATTCGGCTATATAGGAATGGTCTGAGCTATAATGGCTATTGGCCTCCTTGGTTTTATTGTCTGAGCCCATCACATGTTTACTGTCGGAATAGACGTAGACACCCGTGCCTACTTTACATCTGCAACAATAATTATTGCCATCCCTACCGGCGTAAAAGTGTTTAGCTGGCTCGCCACACTGCACGGCGGCTCTATTAAATGAGACACGCCCATACTTTGAGCCCTAGGGTTCATTTTCCTTTTTACAGTAGGGGGGCTCACAGGAATTGTATTAGCCAACTCATCATTAGACATTGTACTTCACGACACATATTATGTAGTTGCACACTTCCACTATGTACTGTCAATAGGTGCCGTATTTGCTATTATGGCAGCCTTTGTCCACTGATTCCCGCTATTCTCAGGATATACCCTAAATGACACCTGAACAAAAATCCACTTTGGTGTAATATTTATTGGTGTAAACCTAACATTCTTCCCCCAACACTTCCTAGGCCTGGCCGGAATGCCACGACGATATTCTGATTACCCCGACGCCTACGCCTTGTGAAATACAGTATCATCTATCGGGTCCCTTATCTCCCTAGTCGCAGTAATTATATTCCTATTTATTCTTTGAGAAGCCTTTGCTGCCAAACGGGAAGTTTCCTCAGTAGAGCTAACCATAATAAACGTAGAATGACTTCACGGCTGCCCTCCGCCGTATCACACATTTGAAGAGCCAGCATTTGTCCGAGTTCAATCAAACTAACGAGAAAGGGAGGAATTGAACCCCCATGTACTGGTTTCAAGCCAGTCACATAACCACTCTGTCACTTTCTTCTAAAGACATTAGTAAAATGCAAATTACACCACCTTGTCAAGGTGGTATTACAGGTTAAATCCCTGTATGTCTTAAGCCCTAGGCTTAATGGCACATCCCACACAACTAGGATTCCAAGACGCGGCATCACCCGTTATAGAAGAACTTCTCCATTTCCACGACCACGCCCTAATAATTGTGTTTTTAATTAGCACCTTAGTATTATATATTATTATTGCAATAGTTTCTACTAAACTTACCAACAAATATATCCTAGACTCCCAAGAAATCGAAATTGTTTGAACCGTTTTACCGGCTGTAATCCTAGTTTTGATTGCTCTACCATCCCTTCGAATTCTTTATCTTATAGACGAAATTAATGACCCCCACCTAACAATTAAAGCCATAGGACACCAGTGATACTGAAGCTACGAATACACAGACTATGAAGACCTGGGCTTTGACTCCTATATAATTCCAACTCAAGACCTTACACCTGGTCAGTTCCGGCTACTAGAGACTGACCACCGAATAGTAGTTCCAATAGAGTCCCCAATTCGTGTATTAGTGTCTGCTGAAGACGTACTTCACTCTTGAGCCGTACCATCTCTGGGTGTAAAAATGGACGCAGTACCCGGACGACTGAACCAAACTGCCTTCATTGCCTCACGACCAGGAGTATTCTATGGACAGTGCTCTGAAATCTGCGGGGCTAATCATAGCTTCATGCCAATCGTAGTTGAAGCCGTTCCACTAGAACACTTTGAAAGCTGATCCTCACTGATACTAGAAGACGCCTCACTAGAAAGCTAATTATTGGACAAAGCGTTGGCCTTTTAAGCCAAAGTTTGGTGACTACCGACCACCTCTAGTGAAATGCCCCAATTAAACCCCAACCCGTGATTCGCCATTCTAGTATTTTCATGAATCATCTTTCTCACCATTATCCCAACTAAAATCTTAAATCACACAACACCCAACGAGCCCGCCCCAATGAGCGAAGAAAAACACAAAACTGAGCCTTGAGACTGACCATGATAATGAGCTTTTTTGACCAATTTGCAAGCCCCTCCTTCCTAGGAATCCCCCTTATTGCCGTTGCAATTGCACTACCATGAATTTTATTCCCAACTCCCCCATCTCGATGGTTAAACAATCGACTTATTACCCTTCAGACATGGTTCATTAACCGTTTCACTAACCAACTTCTACTGCCTCTAAATGTAGGAGGACATAAATGAGCCTTATTATTTGCCTCGCTAATAGTATTCCTTATTACTATTAACATGCTCGGCCTTCTCCCGTATACCTTTACACCCACCACCCAGTTATCACTAAACATAGGATTTGCAGTACCACTGTGACTTGCTACAGTTATTATTGGCATGCGTAATCAACCAACAGTAGCCCTCGGTCATCTTCTACCAGAAGGAACCCCAGTCCCGCTAATTCCAGTACTAATTATTATCGAAACAATTAGCCTATTTATTCGACCCCTAGCCCTTGGGGTACGACTCACAGCTAATTTAACTGCGGGTCACCTGCTAATTCAACTTATTGCCACAGCAGTGTTCGTATTACTACCAATAATGCCAACAGTAGCAATTCTAACAGCCGCTGTCCTATTCCTCTTAACACTTCTAGAAGTTGCAGTTGCAATAATCCAAGCCTATGTATTTGTACTTCTACTAAGCCTCTACCTGCAAGAAAACGTTTAATGGCACACCAAGCACATGCATTCCACATGGTTGATCCTAGCCCATGACCACTAACCGGAGCCGTAGGCGCCCTATTAATAACATCCGGCCTAGCAATCTGGTTTCACTTCCACTCAACAACACTAATAACCCTTGGACTAATCCTCCTGCTTCTTACAATGTTCCAGTGATGGCGTGATATTATCCGAGAAGGAACCTTCCAAGGACACCACACGCCACCAGTACAGAAAGGCCTACGTTATGGCATAATTCTATTCATCACCTCAGAAGTATTCTTTTTCCTCGGGTTTTTCTGAGCTTTTTATCACTCAAGCCTAGCGCCAACCCCTGAGCTCGGAGGATGCTGACCTCCAACAGGAATTACCACACTAGACCCATTTGAAGTCCCTCTCCTCAACACAGCAGTTCTACTAGCATCTGGTGTAACAGTTACATGAGCTCACCATAGCATCATAGAAGGGGAACGAAAACAGGCCATTCAGTCCCTCGGACTTACAATTCTTCTAGGACTATACTTCACAGCACTACAAGCCATAGAATACTATGAGGCCCCCTTCACAATCGCAGATGGAGTATACGGCTCCACATTCTTTGTAGCTACAGGATTCCACGGACTCCATGTAATTATTGGATCAACCTTCCTGGCCGTCTGCCTCCTGCGCCAAATCCAATACCACTTCACATCTGAACATCACTTCGGCTTTGAAGCCGCTGCTTGATACTGACACTTTGTCGACGTAGTCTGACTATTCCTTTACGTATCCATCTACTGATGAGGCTCATATCTTTCTAGTATTTAAATTAGTACAAGTGACTTCCAATCATTTAGTCTTGGTTAAACCCCAGGGAAAGATAATGAATTTAATCACAACTATTCTTATTATTACAATAGCCCTATCCTCAATCCTAGCAATCGTATCATTTTGACTCCCCCAGATAAACCCAGATGCAGAAAAGCTTTCCCCCTACGAATGCGGATTCGACCCACTAGGATCCGCCCGGTTACCATTCTCCTTACGATTCTTCCTAGTCGCTATCCTGTTTCTCCTATTTGACCTAGAAATTGCCCTTCTTCTCCCTCTTCCCTGAGGTGACCAACTTCACAATCCCACAGGAACATTCTTTTGAGCCACTACGGTTCTTATTCTCCTAACCCTAGGACTAATCTACGAATGAACCCAGGGGGGATTAGAATGAGCAGAATAAGGGAGTTAGTCCAAAAAAGACCTCTGATTTCGGCTCAGAAAATTGTGGTTTAAGTCCACGACCCCCTTATGACACCAGTACATTTCAGCTTTAGTTCAGCATTCATTCTAGGACTAATAGGATTAGCATTTCACCGCACCCACCTACTCTCCGCACTTCTATGCTTAGAGGGTATAATACTGTCCCTATTCATTGCACTAGCCCTATGAACACTACAATTCGAATCTACAAGCTTCTCCACCGCCCCCATACTCTTATTAGCCTTCTCCGCCTGCGAAGCGAGTACGGGCCTCGCACTCCTAGTAGCCACAGCTCGAACCCACGGGACTGATCGCCTACAAAACCTTAATCTCCTACAATGCTAAAAGTACTAATCCCCACAATCATATTATTTCCAACAATCTGATTAATTTCCCCAAAATGATTATGAACAGGGACAATTACCCACAGCCTATCAATTGCCCTCGTAAGCCTCACATGACTAAAATGAACATCCGAGACCGGCTGGGCCACATCTAATATGTATTTAGGGACAGACCCTTTATCAACACCCCTGCTGGTATTAACATGCTGACTACTTCCACTAATAATCTTAGCCAGCCAAAACCACATCAACCCAGAACCCCTCAACCGACAACGCCTTTACATCACCCTGCTCGCCTCACTACAAACCTTCTTAATCATAGCATTCAGCGCCACAGAAATCATTATATTTTATATTATATTTGAAGCCACACTCATTCCAACCCTAATTATTATTACCCGATGAGGGAACCAAACTGAGCGGTTAAATGCGGGGACCTACTTTTTATTCTACACACTCGCAGGCTCCCTACCCCTCCTAGTCGCACTACTTCTACTTCAACAATCCACAGGGACCCTATCCATACTTGTAATTCAATATTCTCAGCCACTTCTACTAGACTCCTGAGGCCACAAAATTTGATGGGCCGGCTGTCTTATTGCATTTCTAGTAAAAATACCATTATACGGCGTTCACTTATGACTTCCAAAAGCACACGTAGAAGCCCCTGTTGCAGGATCTATAGTATTAGCAGCGGTATTATTAAAACTAGGGGGATACGGAATAATACGAATAATAATTATACTAGACCCCCTCTCAAAAGAATTAGTCTACCCATTTATTATCTTAGCATTATGAGGAATTATTATAACAGGGTCTATTTGTCTACGACAGACCGATCTTAAGTCACTAATCGCTTACTCGTCCGTCAGCCACATAGGACTCGTAGCAGGAGGCATTTTAATTCAAACCCCATGAGGGTTTTCAGGGGCAATTATTTTAATAATCGCCCATGGCCTAGTATCCTCAATACTATTCTGCTTAGCTAACACAGCATATGAACGAACCCATAGCCGAACCATAATTTTAGCCCGAGGACTACAACTAATTTTTCCCTTAACAGCAGTTTGATGATTCATTGCCAACCTGGCTAACCTGGCACTCCCGCCTCTACCTAACCTGATAGGTGAATTAATGATTATCACAACCCTATTCAACTGATCACCATGAACTATTGCCTTAACAGGGGCAGGCACCCTAATTACAGCAGGCTACTCACTCTATATATTCTTAATGTCTCAACGAGGCCCAACACCAAGTCACATTATAAAACTCCAGCCCTTCCACACCCGAGAACACTTGCTAATAGCCCTTCACCTGATCCCAGTAATTCTTCTTGTAGCAAAACCAGAACTGATGTGAGGCTGGTGCTATTAGTAAGTATAGTTTAACTAAAATATTAGATTGTGATTCTAAAGACAGGAGTTAAAATCCCCTTACTCACCAAGGAAGGACAGAAATCAATAAGTACTGCTAATCCTTATGCACCGCGGTTAAAATCCGCGGCTTCCTCACGCTTCTGAAGGATAACAGCTCATCCGTTGGTCTTAGGAACCAAAAACTCTTGGTGCAAATCCAAGTGGAAGCTATGAACCCAACAACACTAATTATATCCTCCTCACTTATTTTAGTTATTACAATCCTTATTATTCCACTATTAACAACACTAAACCCCGAGCCACGCAAAATGGACTGAGCAAATACACATGTAAAAACCGCTGTCAGCACCGCATTTTTCATTAGCCTGCTACCACTTATAATATTTCTAGACCAAGGACTAGAAAGTGTTACCACAAACTGACACTGAATAAACACACACATATTTGACACGAACATTAGCTTTAAATTTGACCATTACTCTCTTATTTTTACACCCATTGCCCTATACGTCACCTGGTCTATTTTAGAGTTTGCACTATGATACATACACTCGGACCCCAACATAAACCGATTCTTTAAATACTTACTACTTTTCCTAGTAGCAATAATTACACTTGTCACTGCCAACAATATATTTCAACTGTTTATTGGCTGAGAGGGGGTTGGAATTATGTCCTTTCTGCTGATTGGGTGGTGGTACGGACGAGCAGACGCTAATACAGCAGCCCTGCAGGCTGTAATTTACAATCGAGTAGGGGACGTTGGACTAATCTTAAGCATGGCATGATTTGCAATAAATCTTAATTCCTGAGAAATCCAACAAATCTTCTTTCTTTCAAAGAACTTTGATATAACAATCCCCCTAATAGGACTTATCCTAGCAGCAACAGGGAAGTCGGCCCAATTTGGCCTACACCCGTGGCTCCCCTCTGCCATGGAGGGCCCCACACCAGTATCTGCCCTACTTCACTCCAGCACTATGGTCGTGGCGGGAATCTTTTTACTAATTCGCCTCCACCCCCTTATAGAAAATAACCAAGTCGCACTAACAACTTGCCTATGCTTAGGAGCCCTAACCACCCTATTTACAGCCACTTGCGCCCTCACCCAAAATGATATTAAAAAAATTGTGGCTTTCTCAACATCCAGCCAATTAGGCCTAATAATAGTTACAATTGGCCTAAACCAACCACAACTCGCATTCCTTCACATTTGTACTCACGCTTTCTTCAAAGCTATACTGTTCTTGTGCTCAGGGTCAATTATTCACAGCCTTAACGACGAACAAGACATTCGCAAAATAGGAGGCCTTCAAAACCTTATGCCGGCCACTTCAACCTGCCTTACGATCGGCAGCCTCGCACTAACAGGAACCCCATTTCTTGCAGGCTTCTTTTCAAAAGATGCTATTATTGAAGCCCTAAACACCTCCCACCTTAACGCCTGAGCCCTTATCCTTACACTTATTGCTACATCATTCACCGCGGTTTACAGCTTCCGAGTTGTTTTCTTTGTCACCATAGGGTCCCCACGATTCCTCCCACTATCCCCTATTAATGAAAACAACCCATTAGTAATTAACCCTATCAAACGACTTGCCTGAGGAAGTATTATTGCAGGACTTATTATCACCTCCAACTTCCTGCCCTCAAAAACACCCATTATAACAATACCCTTAGCCCTAAAAATAGCAGCTCTCATAGTTACTATTATTGGACTGCTAGTAGCCATAGAACTTACCTCCCTAACTAACAAACAAGTTAAAATTACCCCTACAATATCCTCACATAACTTCTCAAATATACTTGGATATTTCCCAGCACTAATCCATCGAATACCCCCAAAACTCAACCTCACCCTGGGTCAATCGGTCGCCAACAAACTCGACCAGACATGGTTTGAAATATCCGGACCAAAAGGATTAACCTTAACCCAAATAATGATATCAAAAATTATAAGCGACATTCAACGAGGAATAATTAAAACATATTTAACTATTTTCCTTCTAACAATAACCCTAGCCATTCTTTTAACAATTATCTAAACCGCACGAAGAGTCCCACGGCTTAACCCCCGAGTTAACTCCAATACAACAAGCAGTGTCAAAAGCAAAACCCAAGCACAAATGACTAACATTGCTCCCCCAAAAGAGTATATAACAGCCACCCCCCCAACATCCCCTCGCAATATGGAGAATTCCTTTAATTCATCAATTATTACTCACGAACCCTCGTACCACCCCCCTCAAAATGCCCCAGCCATTAAAACTACCCCTAACAGATAAATTAGAACATAACCTGCAACAGAGCGACTTCCTCAGGCCTCCGGGAAAGGCTCAGCGGCCAAGGCCGCCGAATAAGCAAATACTACAAGCATCCCACCTAAATAGATTAAAAAAAGAACTAAAGACAAAAAAGACCCCCCAGAACCAACTAAAATTCCACACCCAACCCCCGCTGCTACCACCAAACCTAAAGCAGCAAAATAAGGAGTTGGGTTAGAAGCAACAGCAATTAAACCCACAATCAAAGCCACCAATAACATAAACATAAAATAGGTCATAATTCTTGCTCGGATTTTAACCGAGACCAATGACTTGAAGAACCACCGTTGTAGTTCAACTACAAGAACAATAATGGCAAGCCTACGAAAAACCCATCCTCTAATAAAAATCGCTAACGACGCACTAGTTGACCTACCAACACCATCTAATATTTCAGTGTGATGAAACTTCGGATCCCTCCTAGGACTATGTTTAATTACACAGATTCTAACAGGGCTATTCCTAGCCATGCATTACACCTCAGACATCTCAACCGCATTTTCATCAGTAGCTCACATCTGCCGAGACGTAAACTACGGCTGACTTATTCGCAATCTTCATGCTAACGGAGCATCATTCTTTTTCATCTGTATTTATATACACGTTGCCCGTGGCCTATATTATGGGTCATATCTCTATAAGGAAACCTGAAATATTGGCGTTGTACTACTCCTACTAGTTATAATAACAGCCTTTGTCGGCTACGTCCTGCCATGAGGACAAATATCCTTCTGAGGAGCTACCGTAATCACAAACCTCCTCTCAGCAGTCCCTTACATGGGGGACACACTTGTTCAATGAATTTGGGGGGGCTTTTCAGTAGACAATGCAACACTAACACGATTCTTCGCATTCCACTTCCTATTACCATTCATTATTGCCGCCGCAACCCTGCTCCACCTGCTATTTCTCCACGAAACAGGATCAAACAACCCCGCCGGCCTAAATTCTGACGCGGATAAAATCTCCTTCCACCCCTATTTCTCATACAAGGACCTCCTTGGGTTTGTAATTATACTATTAGCCTTAACATCACTGGCACTATTCTCCCCTAATCTACTAGGAGATCCAGACAATTTCACACCAGCCAACCCAATGGTAACCCCACCACACATTAAGCCAGAATGATACTTCCTATTTGCCTATGCCATCCTGCGATCTATCCCAAATAAATTAGGAGGTGTTCTTGCCCTATTATTCTCTATCTTAATTCTGATAGTAGTCCCAATCTTACACACCTCAAAGCAACGAGGACTCACATTTCGCCCAATCACCCAATTTTTATTCTGAACACTTGTAGCAGATATGCTAATTCTAACATGAATTGGAGGCATGCCTGTAGAACACCCATACGTCATTATTGGCCAAGTAGCATCAATCCTATACTTTGCACTCTTCCTTGTACTTGTCCCACTAGCAGGATGAGTAGAAAATAAAGCACTAAAATGAGCTTGCCCTAGTAGCTTAGTCTTAAAGCATCGGTCTTGTAATCCGAAGATCGGAGGTTAAATTCCCCCCTAGCGCCCTAGAGAGAGAGATTTTAACTCCCACCCCTGGCTCCCAAAGCCAGAATTCTAAATTAAACTATCTTCTGATAGTAACATGTATGTATTAGTACATACTATGTATAATATTACATAATGTATTAGTACATACATATGTATTATCACCATTCATTTATTTTAACCCCAAAGCAAGTACTAACGTCTAAGAAAACCATAAAGCAAATTATTAAAACTCAGAAATAATTTATTTTAACCCGGGAAATAGATTAATCCCTTAAACGTGGCACTCAAATTTTTCCTTGAATTACCCAGCTAAGATTTATTTTAAAATTATTAATGTAGTAAGAGACCACCAACTGGTTGATATAATTGCATACTATTAATGATAGAATCAGGGACACAAAATGTGGGGGTCGCACACTGTGAACTATTCCTGGTATCTGGTTCCTATTTCAGGTATATAATATTATTTACTCCACCCTCGGATAATTATACTGGCATCTGATTAATGGTGTAATTACATACTCCTCGTTACCCAACATGCCGAGCGTTCTTTTATATGCATAGGGTTCTCTTTTTTAGGTTTCCTTTCACTTTGCATTTCAGAGTGCAAGCGCAATTAATATATTAGGGTTGAGCTATTCCTTGCACGAGTTGAAGTAGGTTAATTATTAAATGACATAACTTAAGAATTACATATTAATATCTCAAGTGCATAACATATACATCACTTCTTCAACTTATCCTTATATATCTGCCCCCCTTTTGGTTTTTGCGCGACAAACCCCCCTACCCCCTACGCTCAGCGAATCCTGTTATCCTTGTCAAACCCCGAAACCAAGGAAGGTCCGAGAGCGTGCCAGCTAACGAGTTGAAATATGGGTTAGCCATCCGCATTGTATATATATACATGCACATTGCATTTATACATTACACAAATACCCCCAAATTTTAGCCTGAAAACTTCTACTAAAAATTTTATGAATTTCTCAATGCTAAAAAATTAAACATTTACAGC